AGCGAAGAATTGAAAGAATGGTTCGGAACAAAGAAATGGAAGAACTAGAACCGTATGGATTTCCAAAGACTCCATGGATAGGAACTAAAAACGAGATATCGAAGTAGTTCTGATGATTCAGTATATCATCACTTCAATTCGGAGTTCTTAGTTACTTTGACCGGGTGGATCTTAGTGATGGAATAATAAGTAATAATTCATTGGTTGATTGTATCATTAACCATTTCTTTATTTTGGTGCGAGGAACTTACCATGAATCCACTGATTTCTGCCGCTTCCGTTATTGCTGCTGGATTGGCCGTAGGGCTTGCTTCTATTGGACCTGGAGTTGGTCAAGGTACTGCTGCGGGCCAAGCCGTAGAAGGTATCGCGAGACAACCAGAAGCAGAGGGTAAAATACGAGGTACTTTATTGCTTAGTCTGGCTTTTATGGAAGCTTTAACAATTTACGGACTGGTCGTGGCATTAGCGCTTTTATTTGCGAATCCTTTTGTTTAATCCTATTCTATAAACGTGAAAATACGTACTTCTTTTCTTATTTTATTGCCGTCGACTTACCGCTTGCTTCTTCGAATTATATCAAAACTTCACTCCACTTCTTCGTTGAGACAATACTCCGGGGAAGGCCTGATTTGAGGATGAGGAATTAGTAGATCCACTCGCTTTCTCACTTCCCGTCCTTAATTTAATGGAAACCCCTTTTGACTTTTAGGAAGCGTGTCAGGTATTTCGCAATTGACATGAAACCGGGGACCTAATAAGTATCTTATTGGGAACTTCAATTGAAATAAAATAATAATAAAGAATCCATTTTTGAAATTTGAAAATGATTTCAAATGAAATGAATATATTCATATTTAAAATAAGTCAATTAATAAAAAAAAGAAATCAATAATAAAAAAACGGGACGAAGTGATACAAAAAGAACTCTGTTCGATTTTGTTAGTCCTATCTATAAGAGGAGAGCATATGAAAAATGTAACCGATTCTTTCGTTTCCTTGGGTTACTGGCCATCCGCCGGGAGTTTCGGGTTGAATACCGATATTTTAGCAACAAATCTAATAAATCTAAGTGTAGTGCTTGGCGTATTGATCTTTTTTGGAAAGGGAGTGTGTGCGAGTTGTGTATTTCAAGAATAGGCTGGATCCAACCGGCTGCACTTTCTTTTTTTTTTTTTATTTATAAATAGGGAAGAAAGGTGCACGATCTCGACGAATTACTTCTGAATAAATTAAGAAATCATATGTAAGAACCATAGCATTTCGTGACTCATTGGTAAATCAACTTTGATTCTCTATCAACCAATAATGTGGGACCATTAACATGGTTAAAGCTAAACCGCCTGAAGTCCAGGCACAACATGGTACTCTTTCTACCACTACGTTAGTACGGAGATGGTTTCAAAATGAATAGTTGGCAATTTATCCGATATAGAACACTCATATCGATAAAATGATTTGAACCATTTACTGGAAAAATGGGTGTCTCGCCCTTTTTTTATCCAATGCTGAATCGACGACCTATGTATAAAATAAGAAGAATTTTTTGGATTTGAAGAAAAAAAAACAACTTTGCTGACAATTACAGATTTTTTTTGTCTGGTCGGAAGAGTCCTCTGAATATTCTGGTCTTGTATCAGTTTCCATATCTTGGAATACGAACAGAGAAGAGAGGGTAGGCTCATTACATTAAAAGATATGGGAATGCTCATAACATAATTAACTGAGCGTGAGAGCCAAATGAATCGAAAGATTCATGTTTGGTTCGGGAAGAGATCATGGAAGTGAAGTTGTGAAATGAATGGGAAAATAATCTACTTTCATTAAGTGATTTATTAGATAATCGAAAACAGAGGATTCTGAGTACTATTCGAAATTCAGAAGAACTACGCGGAGGAGCTATTGAGCAGCTCGAAAAAGCCCGGGCTCGCTTACGGAAAGTGGAAATGGAAGCAGATGAGTTTCGAGTGAATGGATACTCTGAGATAGAACGAGAAAAACAGAATTTGATTAATGCCACTTATGAGAATTTGGAACGATTAGAAAATTACAAAAATGAAACCATTCATTTTGAACAACAAAGAGCAATTAATCAGGTCCGACAGCGAGTTTTCCAACAAGCCTTACAAGGAGCTCTAGGAACTCTGAATAGTTGTTCGAACAGCGAGTTACATTTACGCACCATCAGTGCTAATATTGGCATGCTCGGGGCCATGAAAGAAATAACTGATTAGCCCTTTTACTGTAGGCATTATTTTTTTTTTTTTCTCCCTTTGTTTCCGAAAAAGAATTAAGAGACACTAATGGTAACCATTCGAGCCGACGAAATTAGTAATATTATCCGTGAACGTATTGAACAATATAATCGAGAAGTCACGATTGTGAATACCGGCACCGTACTTCAAGTAGGCGATGGCATTGCTCGTATTCATGGTCTTGATGAAGTAATGGCAGGGGAATTAGTAGAATTTGAAGAGGGTACAATAGGCATTGCTCTGAA